TTGGCGACATGGCCGAGCGGTAAGGCGGGGGACTGCAAATCCTTTTTCCCCAGTTCAAATCTGGGTGTCGCCTAATCAACCAAATACTCAAAATATGCTATTATGTTCTGCTGATTTCATTCTTTTGCTAATAGAACTGGCTCTATTATTCCCCAGCAGAAGAAAAGGTATTTTTTATACTTGTTTGATTCGAAGCAAGCATTAGGTATAGGTTGTTCGTAAAAAATGCTAAATCCCTGAAGTCTAGATGCAAGGAAAGATTCTAGTGATGGAAGGGTCGGAATTTCGATACGGACTCAGGAGAGTCTCTGAATGCTCAGGCATTGAATCAATATTCTATTGAATAGATAATTGGAATTTTTTAGAAATCCAAATCTATTTCGTTGATTGATTCATCAATAGTGTTGGGTCAGAATATATTTTTGACTCTGCACCATTGATTCTACTATTATTAGTGAGTAATAATAGAATAATTCCTTCATATTCCTAGAAATAGGGGACATAATTCACATGGATATAGTAAGTCTCGCTTGGGCTGCTTTAATGGTAGTCTTTACATTTTCTCTTTCACTGGTAGTATGGGGAAGAAGTGGACTCTAGAGGTACTATTTTTAAATTGCGTTGAGTAAAAAAACTCTATCAATTGTTTTTATAGATCATTCTGAAAAGTTTTTTTTAATGATTTAAAATAAAAATATATTTATTTTGAAAGTCCAAATTAGGAAGATCTAATTTTTATTTGTTTTACTGTTCAAAGAAGGAACCGTTCCGGTAAGTGTCTAGACACTTGTTCTGAGAAACAATAGAAATTGTCTAACAAAAAACTATGTATTTTGCCTTAGGAAAGTTTCATATTAGCGATTTACCGCTTGTTTTTTTATTTTTGAAATTGGATTCCCATAGAACTCCGGAACTTCTGTTAGTGACTCAATCAATTACCTCTTTTACCTCTTTAAAAATGCTAAACTAAAAAAAACGACTTGATTTTTTTAATCAACCTTCCTTCATTGATCTTGCTTTTTCGATAGATATTGATCTTACTTTTTCGATAGATATAGATATGGAGATTCCTATTAAAAAAATACGAAAGACAAAGAAATAGTAAGAATTAGAACAAAGTTTTCTTTCAATTGGAACAAATAGATGTAGCAAAGAAATAGAACAAAGAAATAGAATTAGATACATTCCCTATATGGAATTGATATCTACATATAGGAAGATCTATCCTATTGTAGTATTGGAGATTAAGTTTGTATTATTATTAGAGTACAACTTTACTACAGTATTTTATACACTGTAGAACTTTTTTTACACTACAAGAAAACTACGAGAAAGATATGGTAGAAAGAAATATATGAATCTTTCTTTCTACCATATACTATCGGATCGCATAGAATACTGACGGTTCTAGTTCGCGCATTTCATTTAAGAGGCGGAATTTGAATCCTTTTCGTCAGAAGTCAAGTTTCGGTCAAATTTATTAATCATTTTTACTTTGATTTTGGCTTACTGTTTTTACGTAAATGATAAGTAGAAAAGCAGTAGGCACGAGAACGAACAATGCAGTAGCAATAAATGCAAGAATATTTACTTCCATAATCTAATCGTTTTTTATTTTATTTCACAATAACTCGGGATTTAATCCCATAGAGATGATAAATCTTTTGTCTGTCAATTCAATGGATGAACTCCCTCTCGATGGTATTGAGTCGAATCAATATCATAAATAACAATATTTGAGCTATCAAATAAATCCATCGTCGAGAATTGAATAGTATACCATAAAAAGATCTTTTATCCACACCGAATCAAATGAAAACTGGGATTCTTGATCCAATCAGGAGTTATTTTATTCACTGTTCCGTTTTTTCTTTTCGAGAAACTATCCTACGCCTTTCGTGTATCATTATCCGATGAGATGATACTTCTCGAACGACCCTTCCACTTCCATTAGCCACAAACAAAAATAAACAATAGAGGTGAAATGGAAAAAGAAAGAAGTTCAGTTCTAAACTCTTTTTTTCTAATGATCTAATTTTCTTTGAAGACAAAGAGGTGTGATAAAAATGAATCCAAGTCAGAAGTATCTAATATTTTACTATTATAGTCGCGTTTTTGATGTCGATGAGACTCCGAAAATATAATAAATAGGGACGAAACTTTATGCATTTCTTCACTAAATTAATTAAATTAATTCCTTCTCGAAGAAAGGTGTGATTGTGGGACGATCTTTATCTTTCTTTTATCCTCTTTCCTCATATTATTATATTAGGATATATAAAAAGTTCAGTGTGCAATTTGAATGAAATATATTTTTCAAATTTAAATTAGTAAATTTACTAATTGAGATTACCCAAAATCATAAGCAGAAAAAGAAAGAATTTCATTTGGAAACGTAGCTCATGGGGGGAATTCGATTCCCTTTATTTTGAATTCGGGTAATTATAATAAATGAATTCCATTTGTGTATGTGCTACCAAGAACCCTGCGATATTCTCTG